AAAGTGGAAATAGTAGTCAAAACGAGGATATCAGAACGAGTGATCAAACTATACCAGAAAGTCCTACTCCTCTGGGTGTAACTCAACAATACCGGCATTTGTGGGTTCAATGCGAAAATTGTTATGGATTAAATTATAAGAAATTTTTTAAATCAAAGATGCATCTTTGTGAACAATGTGGATATCATTTGAAAATGAGTAGTTCAGATAGAATCGAACTTTTGATCGATCCGGGCACTTGGGAGCCGATGGATGAAGACATGGTCTCTCTGGATCCCATTGAATTTCATTCGGAGGAGGAGCCTTATAAAAATCGTATCGATTCTTATCAAAGAAAGACAGGATTAACCGAGGCTGTTCAAACAGGCAGAGGGCAACTAAACGGTATTACCGTAGCAATTGGGGTTATGGATTTTCAGTTTATGGGAGGTAGTATGGGATCGGTAGTCGGGGAGAAAATTACCCGTTTAATTGAATACGCTACTAAAGAATTTCTACCTCTTATTATAGTGTGTGCTTCCGGAGGGGCACGCATGCAAGAAGGAAGTTTGAGCTTGATGCAAATGGCTAAAATATCTTCTGCTTTATATGATTATCAATCAAATAAAAAGTTATTCTATGTACCAATTCTTACATCTCCTACTACCGGTGGGGTGACAGCTAGTTTTGGTATGTTGGGGGATATCATTATTGCCGAACCCAATGCCTACATTGCCTTTGCGGGTAAAAGAGTAATTGAACAAACATTGAATAAAACAGTACCCGAGGGTTCACAAGCGGCCGAGTATTTATTCCAGAAGGGCTTATTCGATCTAATCGTACCACGTAATCCTTTAAAAAGTGTTCTGAGTGAGTTATTTCAACTACACACTTTCTTTCCTTTGAATCAAAATTAGAACATTAAGTTCAATTATTTTGAGCAAACAAGTAATTAGTTTATCGGAATCCAAGTTAAAATTAGACCAATGGGGTTTTCTTTGTTGACATAAGATCTAATTATATAAAGAATCAAAAGTCACGGAAAATCCGCCCCTTTTTCTATATTCCTGATTATTGATCAAGAAGCCTCTATTAACAAGATAAAAGATGAAATTCTTATTTTCGTGAAATTAGGCAAATAAAAACCAATATACTCTTCTCGTCATATATATAATGAAAATCTATAAAATATAGAATTTTTTTCTTTTTTTATATCTTACGATAATCCTATTTTGACTAAGAATCCCTGATGGATGGGATTCTAACAAACCCTTCAATATATTCAATTTCAATATAATTATAAATAGAATCTAATTCATTTTTAAAAAGCTTTTTGCTTAGTAAATGAAATTCGAAGACAAGAGCAAAAAATGAAGAAAATAATATCTCATCCATATCCTTTCAAATCTTTCATGTAGAAAGATGAAAAACTACATTATATACTCACATAGATACTTATATTTATACTTAATAGCTATTAAGTAATAATAATAATTCCAATTTAGAATTATCAAATTATAATAAGATATCTTTATATATAATAAGATATCTTTATATTATAAATATAAAATAATAATAACAGGTACAAATAGTAAATCGAGGTACCCATTCTATGACAACTCTTAACTTTCCCTCTGTTTTGGTGCCTTTAGTAGGCCTAGTATTTCCGGCAATCGCAATGGCTTCTTTATTTCTTTATGTTCAAAAAAACAAGATTGTTTAGAGCCGATGGCACAAAATCTCATCTATTTTTTTTTTCAAAACTGACGCTTGTATCATAACACAGATATCTATTTAACAAAATATGGTATAAGCGGCTTCCGCCGAAAAACTCTTATGTCTCCAGAAAATGCTATAGGGATCAATGGATTCTAGCTATTTTCAAATAGACCCGAATCGACGGATAGCTGAACTGTAAAGTTGGTCTATCTATTTGGCTATCTTTAGTGAGATCATACGAAGGGTATGTTATTAGTTTAGATCTAACGAATTTAATGAATTACTCCTAAAGGATCACATCAAACTAGTGCTAGTTGATGCGAGTTACTTCGGAAAAAAAGGACTAAAGTCAAATTCATTTGGGGTATTCTCTCAATTCCAAAAAAATCAACTGGATCAAGTATGAGTTGTCGATCAGAACATATATGGATAGAACCTATAACGGGGGCTCGAAAAACAAGTAATTTCTGCTGGGCTGTTATCCTTTTTTTAGGCTCATTAGGATTCTTGTTGGTTGGAACCTCGAGTTATCTTGGTAGAAATTTGATATCTTTATTTCCGTCTCAGGAAATAGTTTTTTTTCCACAAGGAATTGTGATGTCTTTCTACGGAATCGCGGGTCTTTTTATTAGCTCCTATTTATGGTGCACAATTTCGTGGAATGTAGGTAGTGGTTATGATCGATTTGATAGAAAAGACGGAATAGTGTGTATCTTTCGTTGGGGATTTCCTGGAAAAAATCGTCGGGTCTTCCTCCGATTTCTTATAAAAGATATTCAGTCTGTCAGAATAGAAGTGAAAG